TTGGAGGAAGACCCGACGATTTTTTCCAGGAAATCCCCAACGAAAGATACACACTATTCCGTCTTTTCTATCAAATCGATCATAACCACTACCTACATTCCACGAAATGGTGCACCACAAATAGGAGCTAATAAAAAGACCCGCGATTCCGTAGAAAGACATCACAATTCCTTGTGGAAAAAAAACTATTTCCTGAGACGGAAATAAAGATATCAAATTTTTACCAAGATAACTCGAGGTTCCAACCAACAAGAATCCTAATGAACCTAAAAAAAGGATAACAGCCCAGCAGAAATTACTTGTTTTTCGAGCCCCCGTTATAGGTTCTATCCATATATGTTCTGATCGACAACTCATACTTGATCCAGTTGATTTTTTTGGAATTGAGAGAATACCCCAAATGAATTTGACTTTAGTCCTTTTTTTCCGAAGTAACTCGCATCAACTAGCACTAGTTTGATGTGATCCTTTAGGAGTAATTCATTAAATTTGTTAGATCTAAACTAATAACATACCCTTCGTATGATCTCACTAAAGATAGCCAAATAGATATAGATAGACCAACTTTACAGTTCAGCTATCCGTCGATTCGGGTCTATTTGAAAATAGCTAGAATCCATTGATCCCTATAGCATTTTCTGGAGACATAAGAGTTTTTCGGCGGAAGCCGCTTATACCATATTTTGCTAAATAGATATCTGTGTTATGATACAAGCGTCAGTTTTGAAAAAAAAAATAGATGAGATTTTGTGCCATCGGCTCTAAACAATCTTGTTTTTTTGAACATGAAGAAATAAAGAAGCCATTGCGATTGCCGGAAATACTAGGCCTACTAAAGGCACCAAAACAGAGGGAAAGTTAAGAGTTGTCATAGAATGGGTACCTCGATTTACTATTTGTACCTGTTATTATTATTTATATTTTATATTTATAATATAAAGATATCTTATTATATATAAAGATATCTTATTATAATTTGATAATTCTAAATTGGAATTATTATTATTACTTAATAGCTATATTATTATTATTACTTAATAGCTATTAAGTATAAATATAAGTATCTATCTAAGTGAGTATATAATGTAGTTTTTCATCTTTCTACATGAAAGATTTGAAAGGATACGGATGAGATATTATTTTCTTCATTTTTTGCTCTTGTCTTCTAATTTCATTTACTAAGCAAAAAGTTTATTAAAAATTAATTAGATTCTATTTATAATTATATTGAATATATTGAAGGGTTTGTTAGAATCCCATCCATCAGGGATTCTTAGTCAAAATAGGATTATCGTAAGATATAAAAAAAGAAAAAATTCTATATTTTATAGATTTTCATTATATATGACGAGAAGAGTATATTTTTTTGATTTGCCTAATTTCACGAAAATAAGAATTTCATCTTTTATCTTGTTAATAGAGGCTTCTTGATCAATAATCAGGAATATAGAAAAAGGGGCGGATTTTCTGTGACTTTTGATTCTTTATATAATTAGATCTTATGTCAACAAAGAAAACCCCATTCGTCTAATTTTAACTTGGATTCCGATAAACTAATTACTTGTTTGCTCAAAATAATTGAACTTAATGTTCTAATTTTGATTTAAAGGAAAGAAAGTGTGTAGTTGAAATAACTCACTCAGAACGCTTTTTAAAGGATTACGTGGTACGATTAGATCGAATAAGCCCTTCTGGAATAAATACTCGGCCGCTTGTGAACCCTCGGGTACTGTTTTATTCAATGTTTGTTCAATTACTCTTTTACCCGCAAAGGCAATGTAGGCATTGGGTTCGGCAATAATGATATCCCCCAACATACCAAAACTAGCTGTCACCCCACCGGTAGTAGGAGATGTAAGAATTGGTACATAGAATAACTTTTTATTTGATTGATAATCATATAAAGCAGAAGATATTTTAGCCATTTGCATCAAGCTCAAACTTCCTTCTTGCATGCGTGCCCCTCCGGAAGCACACACTATAATAAGAGGTAGAAATTCTTTAGTAGCGTATTCAATCAAACGGGTAATTTTCTCCCCGACTACGGATCCCATACTACCTCCCATAAACTGAAAATCCATAACCCCAATTGCTACGGTAATACCGTTTAGTTGCCCTCTGCCTGTTTGAACAGCCTCGGTTAATCCTGTCTTTCTTTGATAAGAATCGATACGATTTTTATAAGGCTCCTCCTCCGAATGAAATTCAATGGGATCCAGAGAGACCATGTCTTCATCCATAGGCTCCCAAGTGCCCGGATCGATCAAAAGTTCGATTCTATCTGAACTACTCATTTTCAAATGATATCCACATTGTTCACAAAGATGCATCTTTGATTTAAAAAATTTCTTATAATTTAATCCATAACAATTTTCGCATTGAACCCACAAATGCCGGTATTGTTGAGTTACACCCAGATTAGTAGAACTTTCTGGTATAGTTTGATCACTCGTTCTGGTATCCTCGTTTTGACTACTATTTCCACTTTTACCACAAATGG